GTATATTTAAGCTCAGAAATATTAGTATTCCGGCACATTTTTGCAATTTTTAGTCGTGGGTTTTGAGCTAATCAACATTTTTAATTCAGGAAATAAATTTATATATGTTATATATATAATACGTGGTGGGCATAGTCAACACTAACTACAACTCGTTGACTTGATACGTCCGTCGGATCTTTCTTGCTTTTGGGGTTTGACAAGAATAACCGGATTCGCTGGGCGTAGGGGGTAAGGGGGTTTGTCGCGCAAAAAACAAAAGGGGGTATAACTGTAATATTGGATCAAGTAATGGATAGCTTATGCACTTGAATTAAAGTTATGTAATTCTTAAGTAATGACTTTCAATAATTAACCTATATTATTTATGCCAGGTCTAAATGAACTACCTTGAATTTGCTTTGAGCCTGCACTGTGAGATGCAAAGTGAAAGGCAACCAAAAAAAGAGAACGTTATGCATATAAGAGAATGCTCGGCTAGGTGGGTAACGAGACATATGTACTCCACCATTAATCAGATGCCAGTATAATTATCCGAGGGTGGGATTCTACAGTTATGTACCTGAAATAGGAACCAGATGCCAGTAATAGTTCACCATGTGCAACCCCCACAATCATTGTCCCTGACCTATCATTAATATTATGCAATTATTTATACTGGTTGGTGGTTTCTTACTACATTAATTATCTCTCTGAAAATCTTAGTTGATCTCTGCGAGGGAGAATTTTAAATGGATAATATACTGATTATTCGCCGTTCCAGTTTCGTTGGATTTTATCCTGAGTTTTAATTTTATGCTTATGTATACCTTAGAATTTAGTACTTGCTTTATGGTCCATATAGATACATGGTGAATATACATTAATGTACTAATGCATTAATGTAATATTATGCATATTATGTACTAGACCATACCGGCAGCCCGGTGCGCGTGTGGGGCAGCGCATGGGCAGAAAATAGTTTAGTTTTAGAATTCTGGCTTTGGGAGCCAGGGGTGGGAGTTAAAATCTCCCTTTTCTGGGCTCTAGGGAGGAATTTAACCTCCGATCTCCGGTTTACAAGACCGACGCTTTTATGCTAAGCTACTAGGGCAAGCTCATTCTAGTGCCTTATTCTCCAATCATCCGGCTAGTGGGGCTAAGATTAGGAATAGGGCGAAGTATAGGGCGGACGCAACTTGTCCAATAACAATAAATGGATGTTCTACTGGTATTCCCCCAATTCATGTTAGGATAATCATATCAGCAACCAAGGTTCAGAATAGGAATTGGGTGGCTGGGCGAAATGTCAGTCCTCGTTGTTTGGAGGTGTGTAGGATGGGCACCACTATTAATACGAGAATGGAGGACAATAATGCTAGAACACCTCCCAGCTTGTTGGGAATGGATCGAAGGATAGCGTAGGCAAACAGAAAATATCATTCTGGCTTAATATGAGGAGGGGTCACTAATGGGTTTGCAGGGGTAAAATTGTCTGGGTCCCCTAATAGGTTAGGTGAAAATAGCGCGAGGGAGGTAAGGGCTAAGAGTATAGCTGCAAAACCCAGGAGATCTTTGTATGAAAAGTAAGGGTGGAAAGAGATCTTGTCTGCGTCTGAGTTGATTCCTGCTGGATTGTTGGATCCTGTCTCGTGTAGGAAAAGGAGGTGAATAATAGTTGCTGCGGCGACTACAAAGGGCAGTAGGAAGTGGAAGGCAAAGAACCGTGTCAGGGTTGCGTTATCTACTGAGAATCCACCTCAGATTCATTGAACTAGTTCATTTCCTACATAGGGAACTGCGGATAGAAGGTTAGTAATTACCGTAGCACCTCAAAATGATATTTGGCCCCATGGGAGTACATATCCGACAAAGGCAGTTATTATTACTAATAGGAGGAGAACAACACCAATGTTTCAGGTTTCTTTATAGAGGTACGATCCATAATACAGTCCTCGGGCAATATGTATATAAATGCAAATAAAGAAGAATGATGCTCCATTAGCATGTACACTACGGATTAATCACCCATAACTTACGTCTCGGCAGATATGGGCAACAGAAGAGAAGGCGGTTGAGATGTCAGAGGTACAGTGTATTGCTAGAAATAGTCCTGTTAGGATTTGGGTAATAAGACAAAGGCCTAGTAGGGACCCGAAATTTCATCATACTGAGATGTTGGATGGGGTTGGTAGGTCAACTAATGCGTCGTTTGCAATTTTGATTAGGGGATGCGTCTTGCGTAGGCTTGCCATTAAGGTTCTTATAGTTGAATAACAACGGTGGTTCTTCAAGTCACTGGTCTCGGTTAGAGCCCGAGTAAGAATTATGACTTATCTTGTATCTTTATTATTATTGGCTTTAGTTGTTGGCTTGGTTGCGGTAGCTTCCAACCCTGCACCTTACTTTGCTGCTCTTGGTTTGGTGGTTGCAGCAGGAGTGGGATGTGGTGTCCTTGCTGGGCATGGGGGGTCTTTTTTGTCTCTCGTTCTTTTCTTAATTTACCTCGGGGGGATATTGGTGGTGTTTGCTTATTCAGCAGCTTTAGCTGCTGAACCCTTCCCGGAGGCTTGGGGAGATCGTTCTGTAATTGGATATGTTTTGATTTATATGTTAGGTGTGGGTTTAATGGGTGGCATATTTTGAGAGACCTGATATGAGGGGTCTTGGTTGGTAATTGATAACATAAAAGAGTTTTCAATATTGCGGGGTGATACTAGTGGGGTGGCTGTAATATATTCTTCTGGGGGGGCAATGTTAGTTATTTGTGCGTGGGTTTTACTTTTGACCTTGTTTGTTGTGTTAGAATTAACTCGTGGGCTTAGTCGGGGGGCTCTTCGTGCAGTTTAAATGGAGGTGAAAAGGATTGCAAGAGTTGTGGTTAAGAGGAAAATTGTTAAATATGTTTTAATTATTCCTCGTTGAGAGTCACTAATACTTTTAGCCATCTTGACTTGGGCGGATGCAAGGCTTTTGGGGCCGATGGCTTCAAACCAGGCTTGGTCTACGAGTTGGGTGGCGATTGTTTGTCCTAAAACTAAGTTAAGTTTAGGTGCTATACGGTGGACTGTTGTAGGAAAATACCCTAGTATATTTGAGAAGTGGTGAAGTGAAATTGTAGGTGTAATTTTGAATTGCTTGTTAGTTAGGGTGCTTAGCTCAATGGCTACTAGTAGGCCAATAATTGTCACTGCAAGGGCAGCTAATTTTAGTGCTATAGGCATAGTTATGACTTGGGTCTTTACAGGTAAAAAATTTAACGTAATAATGGATCCTGCAATAATGCTTCCTCAGGCAAGCCGTTTAATGGGATTAATTACTAATGGATTATTCTCATTAATTGGGGACAAGGGGAGAAATCGAGGAGATCCCATAGTGACGAAAAAAACTACCCGGAAACTGTAGACCGCGGTAAAGGATGTAGCAATTAGTGTAAGGATAAGGGCTCAGGCGTTTAAGTGTGAGGTGTTGAGGGCCTCAATGATAGCATCTTTTGAGAAGAAGCCTGCTAGGAAAGGGGTTCCTGTGAGGGCTAGACTGCCGATGGTAAGGCACGAGGAGGTAAAAGGCATTAGGTTGTGGAGGCCCCCCATCTTTCGGATGTCCTGCTCATCATTTAGGCTGTGGATAATAGAGCCTGAACATAAAAATAGTATAGCTTTAAAGAATGCGTGGGTACAAATGTGCAGAAAGGCTAGTTGGGGTTGGTTGAGACCAATTGTGACTATTATAAGTCCTAGCTGACTGGATGTTGAGAAGGCTACGATCTTTTTGATGTCATTTTGGGTTAAAGCACAGGCGGCTGTAAATAGTGTAGTTAGTGCTCCTAAGCACAAACAAATGGTTAATGCTAATGGATTATCTTCTATCAAAGGATGTAGGCGAATCAGGAGAAAAATACCAGCAACCACTATAGTGCTGGAGTGAAGTAGGGCAGAGACTGGCGTAGGGCCCTCCATGGCGGAGGGCAGCCAAGGATGAAGGCCAAATTGGGCCGATTTTCCAGTGGCTGCGAGGATGAGGCCAACTAGGGGGACTGTTATGTCGAAGTCCTTCGAGAGAAGAAAGATTTGTTGAATTTCTCATGAATTAAGGTTTATTGCAAGTCAAGCTATACTTAAAATTAATCCGATATCTCCTACGCGGTTATATAGTACGGCTTGTAGGGCTGCTGTGTTGGCATCTGCCCGTCCATACCACCACCCAATTAGTAGGAATGATATAATGCCAACTCCCTCTCAGCCAATAAAAAGTTGAAATATATTATTGGCTGTTACTAGAATAATCATAGCAATTAGAAAGAAAAGCAGGTACTTAAAAAATCGGTTTATGTAAGGATCGGAGTGTATGTATCACAAAGCGAATTCTAGGATAGATCAGGTAACATACAGGGCAATAGGGGTAAAGATAAGCGAATAGTGGTCGAACTTGAAGCTGATATTAATATCAAATGTGTTCGTATTTATTCAGTGTCAATTGGTTACAATACTTTCAGCTCCTTGATCCAAAAAAATTGTTAGTGGGATTAAACTAACAAGGAATGCGCTGCTAACAGCTATTTTGACGTGAGTAGCTGCTCATTCCGAACTTTGAGTATTTGAATTAAGGGTTGTTAATAAGGGATAAACTAAAATTGTAATTACTAGAACGAGTGATGACGATAAAATTAGGGTTGTTGGGTACATAGCTTCTACTTGGATTTGCACCAAGAGTTTTTGGTTCCTAAGACCAACGGATGAGCTGTTATCCTTTAAAAGCCCGAGGAAGCCACGGAGTTTAACCGTGGAGTCTAAGGATTAGCAGTACTTATTGCCTCGGGCCTCCCTCGGTGAGTAAGGGGAGTTTAACCCCCATTTCTAGAACCACAATCTAGTGTTTTAAGTTAAACTATACTTACTAGTAGCACCAGCCTCATATAAGTTCTGGCTTTGCAATTAGAAGAATTACTGGAATAAGGTGTATGACTATAAGTAAGTGCTCTCGGGTGTGGAAGGGGGGTAGTCCTACAATATGATTAGGGGTTGGGCCTCGTTGCGATATTAGGAAAAGATATAATGAGTAGCCCGCTGTAATTAAGGTTCCCATTCCAGTTAGGGCAATAGTTCACGGGGATCAGCTAAACAGGGATGTAATAATCATTAATTCTCCCATTAGGTTGGGGAGAGGGGGGAGTGCTAGGTTAGCTAGATTAGCGGCAAATCATCATACAGCTGTTAGTGGAAAAATCATTTGGAGGCCTCGAGCAAGAACCATTGTTCGACTATGAGTTCGCTCATAGGCCGTATTAGCTAAGCAGAATAGTGCTGAGGAAACCAGGCCGTGTGCGATCATTAAAATAATTGCTCCTGTAAATCCCCAGGGGGTTTGGATTAGAATTCCTCCTGCCACTAAGCCCATGTGACTCACCGATGAATAGGCAATTAGTGATTTTAAGTCTGTTTGTCGTAAACAGATGGAACCTGTCATAATAATACCCCAGAGAGCCAGGATAATAAATGGGTAAGCCAATTCTTTGGATAGGGGGTCTAGCATAACCATTATTCGTATTATTCCGTATCCTCCTAGCTTTAATAATACTGCGGCTAGGATTATAGACCCTGCTACGGGGGCTTCTACATGCGCTTTTGGTAATCAAAGGTGTACGCCATAAAGTGGTATTTTTACGAGGAAAGCAATTAAGCATCCGGCTCATCAGAATTTATGTCCTCAGGATTCAAGGACAAGGGGTTGGGAATATTGTAGAATTATCATTGATAGAGTCCCTGTTGACTGTTGTAATAGTAGTAGGGCTACTAGCAATGGTAGTGATCCGGCTAGAGTATAAAATAGAAAATAGGTACCTGCATTGAGGCGTTCTGTTTGATTTCCCCATCGTGTAATAATAATTAAGGTTGGAATTAGGGTGGCTTCAAATATGATATAAAACATAATTAGTTCTGTTGCACCAAATGCTATAATTAAAAAGGCTTGCAATGAGGCGAGGAGGGAGATGTATAGACGTTGCCGGTTAATAGGCTCTGGATTAATATGGTTTTGGCTAGCTAAAATTATTAATGGTAGAAGTCAACATGTTAATACTAGAAGTGGGGTAGATAGGGGATCTGTAGCTAAATATATGTTTGAGGCTGCTCATCCGGTTTCGGATGTTCATTTTAATCAGGTTAGGCTAATGAGAGCAATAAATAGGCTATGTGCAGTTGTGGTTGTTCAAAGCCATTTAGGGGATGAAATTCAGATTGTTGGAAATAGCATAATCGTGGGAATAAGTACTTTTAGCATTGTAATAAATTGAGGTTCTGAAGGCGGTCGGTTCCATGAGTTCGGGCCGTGGCAACCAGAAGTGCAAGTCCTGCGCTAGCTTCACAGGCGGAGAAGGCTAATAAAAGTATAGGTGCGGTAGAAAATCCTGTTGATTCGAATTGTAAAGCTCATAGGGCTAGTGCAATAAATAATGATAATATTATACCCTCTAGGCATAATAGAGCAGATAATAGGTGGGTTCGATGGAATGCTAAGCCTATTAATCCTAATACGAAGGCTGAGCTGAAGCTAAAGTGTACTGGTGTCATAAGGGAATTATGGAATTAAACCATAATTTTCTGAGCCGAAATCAGAGGTCTTATGTTGGACTAATACCCTATTCTGCTCACTCTAGGCCTCCCTGGGTTCATTCATAAATTAATCCTAGTGTTAATAAAATTAGAACTGTTGTTGCTCAAAAGAATGTTCCGGTGGGGGTGTGGAGTTGATCTCCCCAAGGTAGGGGGAGGAGGAGTGCAATCTCCAAATCAAAAAGAAGAAATAAAATTGCTACTAAGAAGAATCGGAGGGAAAAGGGTAATCGGGCTGAGCCTAGGGGGTCAAAACCACACTCGTAAGGTGAGAGCTTTTCTGCATCGGGGGTCATCTGTGGCAGTCAAAAGGACACAATTGCTAAGATTGAAGATAGGATCATAGTAATAAATAGAATGGTAATAACTAAATTCATTATCTTTCCTTGGGGTTTAACCAAGACTAAATGATTGGAAGTCACTTGTACTAACTTTAATACTAGAAAGATTATGAGCCTCATCAGTAAATTGATACGTATAGGAATAGTCATACGACGTCGACGAAATGTCAGTATCACGCGGCAGCCTCAAAGCCAAAGTGGTGTTCTGATGTGAAGTGATATTGGATTTGGCGTAGCAAGCATACGGCTAGAAAGGTTGAGCCGATGATAACGTGAAGTCCATGGAATCCTGTAGCTACGAAGAAAGTTGATCCGTAAACACCATCTGCAATTGTGAAGGGGGCTTCGTAATATTCTATAGCTTGAAGGGCAGTAAAGTAGAGCCCAAGAATAATTGTAAGGGTTAAAGATTGAATAGCTTGTTTGCGTTCTCCTTCTATTAGGCTGTGGTGTGCCCATGTTACTGTAACTCCGGATGCTAGTAGTACAGCTGTATTAAGAAGTGGTACTTCAAATGGGTCTAGGGTAGTAATTCCTGTGGGAGGTCAGCATCCTCCTAACTCAGGAGTAGGTGCTAGGCTAGAATGGTAAAAAGCTCAGAAGAAGCCAAGAAAAAAGAATACCTCAGATGTAATAAATAGGATTATTCCATATCGCAGGCCTTTTTGGACTGGGGGTGTATGGTGTCCTTGAAATGTCCCCTCTCGAACAATGTCACGTCATCATTGATACATTGTAAGAATAGTAAGAACTAATCCCAGAGTTATTAGGGTTGTTGAGTGAAAATGAAATCAGATTGCTAGTCCGGACGTTAGGAGAAGAGCGGCGATTGCGCCGGTTAAAGGTCATGGGCTTGGATCAACCATATGATATGCATGCGCTTGGTGGGCCATTAAACGTTTTCTTGTAAATACAAGCTTAGAAGAAGTACAAATACATAGGCTTGGATTATTGCTACTGCCACTTCTAGTAGGGTTAAGAGAAACAAGACAGCAGCAGTAAGGATGGCCACTGTTGGTATTATTGGTAGTAGAACAAAGACAGCGGTAGCAATCAGTTGAATGAGTAGGTGGCCTGCAGTTAGGTTTGCCGTGAGTCGTACACCCAGGGCTAGAGGGCGAATAAATAAACTGATTGTCTCGATAATAATTAATACCGGAATTAAGGGGATTGGTGTACCTTCAGGTAATAGATGACCTAGGGCAACGGTTGGTTGATTTCGTATACCAATAATTACTGTGGCAAGTCACAATGGTACAGCAAATCCTATGTTTAAAGACAGTTGAGTAGTTGGGGTGAAAGTGTATGGGAGGAGTCCTAGTATATTAATAGTAATTAAAAATACTATTAATGACGCTAGCAGAAGGGCTCATTTATGTCCTCCTACATTAAGAGGTAACATAAGTTGACTGGTAAATCGGTTAATTAATCACCCTTGAATCGTAATTAGTCGGTTGTTAATTCATCGTGAGGGTGGTGTAGGATAAAGTACTCAAGGCAGGGTAATTGCAATAGCAATTAGGGGTACTCCTAGGTAGGATGGGCTTGCGAATTGATCAAAAAAGCTTATTGCCATGGTCAGTCTCAGGATTCAGTTTTGTGTTTTTCGGCACTTACCGGGGTTGGTTCATTTGGTGAAATATGATTTAGTACTTTGGTGGGAATAATCGTGAGGAAAATTACTCATGAAAATACTAAAATTGCAAATCAGGGGGCGGGGTTAAGTTGTGGCATTTCACTAGAGGTGGTTGGGAAGCACCAATCTTTGGCTTAAAAGGCCAACGCTTTGTCCCATGTTTAGCTTCCTAGTGAGGCGTCTTCTAGTATTAGGGATGATCAGCTTTCGAAATGTTCGAGTGGAACGGCTTCTACTACAATAGGTATAAAGCTGTGATTAGCTCCGCAAATTTCGGAGCATTGTCCATAAAATACCCCGGGACGGGAGGCAATAAAAGCAGTTTGGTTAAGTCGTCCTGGGACGGCATCTATTTTTACACCTAATGATGGAACAGCTCAAGAGTGTAGTACATCCTCGGCTGAGACTAGCACACGAATTGGAGATTCCATTGGTACTACCATCCGGTGGTCTGCTTCAAGGAGTCGAAATTGTCCAGGATTAAGGTCTTGGGTCGGGATCATGTAGGAGTCAAAACCCAGGTCTTCATAGTCTGTATATTCGTAGCTTCAGTACCACTGGTGTCCTATGGCTTTAATTGTTAGGTGGGGGTCATTAATCTCGTCTATAAGGTATAAAATACGTAGAGAGGGGAGGGCAATCAAAATTAGGATAACAGCTGGTAAAACAGTTCATACAATTTCGATTTCCTGAGAATCTAAAATATACTTGTTGGTAAGTTTAGTCGAGACTATTGCAACAATAATATATAGTACTAAAGTGCTAATTAAAAATACAATCATTAAAGCGTGGTCATGAAAATGAAGAAGTTCTTCTATAACGGGTGATGCCGCGTCTTGGAATCCTAGTTGTGTGGGATGTGCCATTAAGCTATATAGCTTAAGACATGCAGGGGTCTAACCTACGATTTCACCTTGACAAAGTGATGTAATTTACTAATTTTACTAATGTCTTAGAAGGAAGTGGCAGAGTGGTTATGCGGTTGGCTTGAAACCATCATATGGGGGTTCAATTCCTCCTTTCCTCGATTAATTTGATTGTACTTGGACGAATGCGGGCTCTTCAAATGTATGGTAAGGTGGAGGGCACCCGTGTAGTCATTCCACGTTTGTTGCGGTTAATTCTACGGATATAACTTCTCGTTTAGCAGCGAAAGCTTCTCATAAAATAAAGAGAAACATGATTACTGCTACTAGTGAGATAAGAGATCCAATAGAAGAGACTGTATTTCATAGGGCATAAGCGTCTGGGTAATCGGAGTATCGTCGTGGTATTCCGGCTAATCCTAGGAAGTGTTGGGGGAAGAATGTTAAATTAACACCAATAAATATTACCCCAAAATGGATTTTTGTTCATGTGCTATGAAGGGTGTATCCAGAAAATAACGGAAATCAATGGACAAATCCTGCTATAATAGCAAATACGGCACCTATTGATAATACATAATGGAAATGTGCGACTACGTAGTATGTATCATGTAATACAATATCTAGAGACGAATTGGCTAGAACAATTCCGGTCAGTCCTCCCACCGTGAATAAGAAGATAAACCCCAGGGCTCATAGTATAGGCGTTTCTCATTTAATTGATCCACCATGGAGCGTAGCAAGTCAGCTAAATACTTTAACACCCGTTGGAATTGCAATAATTATGGTTGCAGACGTGAAGTAGGCACGAGTGTCTACGTCTATTCCGACAGTAAACATGTGATGAGCCCATACAATAAAACCTAAAAGGCCAATGGCCATTATAGCTCATACCATACCCATATATCCAAATGGTTCTTTTTTACCAGCATAATAGGCTACGACGTGAGAAATGATTCCAAATCCGGGTAAAATAAGAATATATACTTCTGGGTGGCCGAAAAATCAAAATAAGTGTTGGTAAAGGATTGGGTCTCCTCCTCCCGCAGGGTCAAAGAATGTTGTATTTAAATTTCGGTCTGTTAGTAGCATAGTAATTCCTGCGGCTAGGACAGGTAATGATAAGAGGAGGAGAACAGCTGTTACAAGTACAGCTCACACGAACAGGGGTGTTTGATATTGAGAGATGGCTGGGGGTTTTATGTTAATTGTTGTGGTAATAAAGTTAATTGCTCCAAGAATTGATGAAACACCTGCCAGGTGAAGAGAAAAGATGGTTAAGTCTACAGAGGCTCCGGCGTGGGCAAGATTACCCGCAAGTGGGGGATATACTGTTCACCCTGTTCCCGCTCCAGCCTCAACTCCAGAAGAGGCTAATAATAGGAGAAATGAGGGAGGTAGAAGCCAGAAGCTTATGTTATTTATCCGGGGAAATGCTATATCAGGGGCTCCGATCATTAATGGTACAAGTCAGTTTCCAAACCCGCCGATCATGATAGGTATTACTATAAAGAAAATTATAACGAAGGCGTGGGCGGTAACAATAACATTATAAATTTGATCATCACCAAGAAGTGATCCAGGTTGACTTAATTCGGCTCGAATTAGAAGGCTCAATGCGGTTCCTACTATTCCGGCTCAGGCACCAAATACAAGATAGAGGGTGCCAATGTCTTTGTGGTTGGTAGAGAAGAATCAGCGTGTGATTGCCACAGGTAGGATGGCCGAGTGCATAGGCGGTGGGTTGTAGCCCCGAAGACAGAGGTTTAATTCCTCTTCCTACCACAGCTCTGTGGTGAAGAACACATAAGATTGCAAATCTTAAGACGCAGACTAACCTCTGCCGGGGCTTTCTTCCCGCCTTACTCGGCTAACGGCGGGAAGAAGTAGATGAATGCTCGCTGGTTTGAGCGCTTAGCTGTTAACTAAGAGTTTGTAGGATCGAGGCCTTCTCATCTAGAAAGGCTTTAGCTTAATCAAAGTGTCCGATTTGCATTCAGAAGATGTGGGATAAAGTCCCGCAAGTCTTATCAGGGGCTAGGAGGTTTTCACTCCTGCTTAGAGCTTTGAAGGCTCTTGGTCTGGGTTGTTATCCTAAGCCCCTAGCTTACCATTAGTAGAATGCCCGGAGTGAGGGGGAGAAGTCCAAGTGCAATGGTTGTTGTAATGGCTAGCGGCATAGTTAGTTGAGTGGAGCGGGTCCGTCATGGGGCAATAGAGTTGACTGTATTGGGGTACATCGTCAGGGTTATTGCATAACAGAGGCGTAGGTAAAAGTACAAGCTTAATAGGGCAGCGAGGGCCATGATGGTCGCCGTAAGGGGTAGTCCTTGCTTAGCTAGTTCTTGCAGAATGAGTCATTTAGGTATGAATCCTGTTAGGGGAGGTAGTCCCCCAAGAGACAATAAGACCAAGGCAGTGGTAGTAACTATAATTGGACTTTTTGATCAGGCTATTGTTAGGGTACTAATTTTAGTAGCTGATGAGAGCTTCAGTGTAAGGAATGCTGCTGATGTTATGAAAATATATGTTCCTAGGGCAAGGAGAGTTAGTTGGGGGGCATACTGTAAAACAATAACTATTCAGCCCATGTGAGCAATAGAGGAGTAGGCTAAAATCTTTCGGAGCTGAGTCTGATTTAGACCACCTCAGCCACCAACTAGGGTTGATGCTAAGCCTAGCATTGTAAGAAGTATAGGGTCAATGGCCGGGGCTAGTTGTACAATTAGTGCAAATGGTGCAAGCTTTTGCCAGGTCGAGAGAATAAGTCCTGTAAGAAGGTCAAGTCCTTGTAAAACTTCTGGCAGCCAGAAGTGTACTGGAGCAAGCCCAATTTTAAGTGCTAAGGCGGCAATAGCTAGGGTGGTAGCGAGGGGGTGAGATAAATTGTTAATATCCCATTCTCCAATGAGTCAAGCATTTGTTGTACTTGCAAACAAAATTATAGCGGCTGCAGTGGCTTGGGTTAAGAAATATTTGGTGGTTGCTTCAACTGCCCGGGGATGGTGGTGTTGAGCCATAAGTGGTAAAATCGCTAGTGTATTAACCTCTAAACCTATTCAAGCAAGGACTCAGTGGGAGCTGGCGAAGGTCAGGGTGGTTCCTAGTCCAAGACTAGAGAGAAGGATAGTAAGTACATAAGGATTCATTGACAGAGGAGGGATTTTAACCGTCATGTTCGGGGTATGGGCCCGAAAGCTTATTTAGCTGACCCTGTCTTAGAAAGTGGTGTAGAGGAAGCACCAGGAGTTTTGATCTCCTGAGGATGGGTTCAAACCCCTTCTTTCTAGGAACTGGGGGGACTTCAACCCCCATTAGCCACTCTATCAAAGTGGTCCTTGGACATTCAGGCACAGTTCCTAGGGCTTATTAGAGTTGGGGAGGTAACCCCGCAAATGCGATTGGAAGGGCAACGTGTCAGAGCACTAATGCTAGGGTTAGTGGAAGGAAATTTTTTCATACCAAGTGCATTAGTTGGTCATATCGGAATCGTGGATATGAGGCCCGAACCCACAGGAACACGATGGAGAGTAGTGCTGCTTTAATTATTAGGTTTATTGCAGTTAATTCTGGGATGGCTGGAATGTGGGATGCCCCCAAAAATAAAATTGCTGAAAGTGTATTTATTAGTAGGATATTAGCATATTCAGCCAGGAAAAACAGGGCGAATGGTCCTCCTGCATACTCTACGTTAAATCCAGAGACTAATTCTGATTCCCCCTCCGTAAGGTCAAAGGGTGCCCGATTCGTCTCTGCCAGTGTAGAGATATATCACATTGCAGCTAAAGGCCAGGCTGGTACTAGTAATCAAATGCCTTCTTGGGTAACATTAAATATTTGCAGGGTATAGCCTCCAGAGAAAATAATGACGGATAGCAGAATTAGTCCTAGGCTAACCTCATATGAAATTGTTTGGGCAACAGCCCGCAAGGCTCCGATTAGTGCATATTTTGAATTGGATGCTCATCCAGAGCCTAAAATGGAGTAGACTGCAAGGCTGGATAGTGCTAATACAAATAAAATACCCAGATTTAAGTCGGCGACAGGATAAGGTATAGGTATTGGGGCCCAGAGTGTCATGGCTAGTGTCAGTGCAAGTATGGGGGCCGCTAGAAATAGAAATGGGGATGAGGTTGAGGGGCGAATTGGCTCTTTAATGAAGAGTTTTAGCCCGTCGGCAATTGGTTGTAGTAGCCCATATGGTCCTACAACATTTGGACCCTTTCGCAATTGTATATACCCTAGGACTTTACGCTCAATTAATGTTAGGAAAGCTACTGCTAGTAGTACAGGAACAATATAGGCCAGTGGGTTAATCAGGTGGGTTAATAGGGTGTTTATCATGAACTAAGGAGAGGATTTGAACCTCTGGCTGAAAGGGCTTAGGCCTTTTGCAATTACCATGCTCTGCCACCTTAATATGTCCTTATCTAGGGCCGCAATTTGGCTCACCCTTTACTTGATTTAGTTGTCTTCATCAATTAGGGGTGGGGCGTGCCTAAGGCATGGGCCCCTCTTTTCCGGTCCTTTCGTACTAGGAAAAGTAGCATTACAGATAGAAACTGACCTGGATTGCTCCGGTCTGAACTCAGATCACGTAGGACTTTAATCGTTGAACAAACGAACCCTTAATAGCGGCTGCACCATTAGGATGTCCTGATCCAACATCGAGGTCGTAAACCCCCTCGTCGATATGGACTCTGGGAGAGGATTGCGCTGTTATCCCTAGGGTAACTTGGTTCGTTGATCGGACTTATGTCCGGATCATATTTGGTCAGATGTTCTGTGGTTTAGAGGTGTTGCTCTTAACTTTAGGATTTATTCCCGGTCCACTCGGAGGCTGTTTTTTCCTCCGTGGTCGCCCCAACCGAAGGTAAGATTCCATGATGCGCTAAGTTTATGCTCTTTAATAAGTTGTTTAACGCGATTGGGTCTGTACCTTAAGCTCCAAAGGGTCTTCTCGTCTTGTAGATTTATACCCGCTTCTGCACGGATAGATCAATTTCACTGACTGGAAAGGGGAGACAGTTAAGCCCTCGTTTAGCCATTCATACGGGTCTTCATTTAAAAGACAAGTGATTGCGCTACCTTTGCACGGTCAAAATACCGCGGCCGTTGAACCCATAGTCACTGGGCAGGCTGGACCTCCTATACTTAGATGTTTGCAGGAGGCGATGTTTTTGGTAAACAGGCGAGGCTTATGTTTGCCGAGTTCCTTCCTTTTCTTTTAGTCTTTCCTTTATAATAGCACTCCAGTGTGGGGTTAACGATTGGGGTTCGTTGTGGGGATTTCTTGTTTTTCTTTAGTGTCCACATTTCCCTCTTTGATTGGGTTCGTTAATTACCAGTGGTTGGTCCGATCTAGCTTACACTTGTGCTCAGGAGAAGGTCTTCTTCTTGTTACTCATTTTAGCATAGTCTCTCCCATGTCGGCATGGGGAGGCCTAATAAATTTAGGGGAGTAGGATTGTATATCAGTATAATAAACTTCGTTCCGTTTGAGCTTTAACGCTTTCTACTTAGATGGCTGCTTTTAGGCCCACTAAAACGGCTAGTTTTGCTAAATGTGATCCTTATCCTCCTGTTAAGGTTGTATCCTTGGTTAAAGGGGCTGTACCCCCTATAACTAACTCTCGTGTCTTTCTCTGCGTCTAGTTTAGATTTACTTGTTTGACTAGGGGGTGTACGAGGCTGAACTTCTATCCACTTCTTAGGCAACCAGCTATCACCAAGTTCGGTAGGTCTATCACCTCTACCCGGAGCTCTTCCCACTCTTTTGCCACAGAGACGGGTTGGCCCTAAATAGGCTGTCTCGGGGTAGCTCACTTGGTTTCGGGGTTTCAAACTAAAGGTCTCTTTGCTTGAGGGTTACTGGCTAAATCATGATGCAAAAGGTACGAGGTTTAAGCTCTGCTTTTTAATGCTTATATGGGTTGTTTCACTTCTCTTTCAGCTTTCCCTTGCGGTACTTTCTCTATTGCTTAGGTTGGCCTTTTCCGTCTCCCGTACTTAGGCGTGAAAATGGTTTAGTTTTTTCATTTAGGTTTTTTCCAATTATTTATATTATCAAATTACTTAAGTGCTTAAGCTAGCTGTTTGGCTCAGGGTAATCCAACTTGCATGGATGTCTTCTCAGTGTAAGGGAGATGCTTGTCTGTCTCAGCCATACCCTGGGTTTAATCCAAGTGCACCTTCCGGTACACTTACCATGTTACGACTTGCCTCCCCTCGTTGGTGCTTTCAGGTTAATTACAGTTGACGCAATTTAACAGGGGAGAGTGACGGGCGGTGTGTACGCGCCTCAGAGCCGGGTTCAAAAGGACACTCTGCTTCCTTTTTACTACTAAATCCTCCTTCGAGCATTTTTTCATAGTGCTGTTCGTATTATTCTGTGATAGAAAATGTAGCCCATTTCTTTCCACTTCGTGCGCTACACCTCGACCTGACGTTTTGGGTTGTGCCCATTTCGCTTACTGTTAGTCCCTCACAGGGTAAGCTGACGACGGCGGTATATAGGCGGGAATGACTAGAAGTGGTGAGGTCTAACGGGGATTATCGGTTCTAGAACAGGCTCCTCTAGGGGGGTCTAAGGCACCGCCAAGTCCTTTGGGTTTCAAGCTGACGCTCGTAGTACCCGGGCGAATGTCTATTGTAATTTGACATCTGGGTTTATGACTGAGCATAGTGGGGTATCTAATCCCAGTTTGTTTCTCAGTTTTCGTGGGGTCAGGTGGGCTAAATTAAAGCTACTTTCGTGTTTGGGCTTCGAGCGCCTAGAAGCGTATAACGGCCAGAGGGCCCTTCGGCTTTATTTATGTACTCCCTTAACCACCCTTTACGCCGTGCTTATCAACTAGGGCCTCTCGTATAACCGCGGTGGCTGGCACGAGTTTTACCGGCCCTCTTAGCCTTAACTAAGTCAAGTTTTCACTTATGGCTTAATATTTATCACTGCTGAATTCCCTTGGGGGTGTGGCCTGGCAAGGCGTCTTGGGCTAAATTTTGTGCCTGATGCCTGCTCCTCGTCCCCGGGCGGGGGATTAAGGGCATTCTCACGGGGCTGCGGAGACTTGCATGTGTAAATCGAGCTAAAGCTGATAATAAAGTCAGGACCAAGCCTTTGTGCAGGTGGAGCTTTCTAGGGCTCATCTTAGCATCTTCAGTGCTATGCTTTATGTTAAGCTACACCAGC